TTTGTTAATTTCCTGGTTTAGTGTGATAGGCATATCACATCTTATCTTAACAATGAATGAAAGTGGGAGAAATTTAATGCAGTTCAATCCTTTTTCTGGCAGACAACTCACTCCTAGAAATATATACCTTCATATTTTTTCTATTAAATATATATAATATAATAATAATTAAATTTAATAGGTTTATCTATATTATATATTTCATATTATCCTTAATATTGACAATTTCAACAAACTGTTCATACTATGAGCATAGTATGATGGCGTTCGGGCAAGCATGCCCCCATCGTCTAGTGGTTCAGGACATCTCTCTTTCAAGGAGGCAGCGGGGATTCGACTTCCCCTGGGGGTAGGGTAATACGAAAGGAAGTTGATCATGGATTATCAATAGATTGAGAATTGATTTGTCCGGGGTCGATGCCCGAGCGGTTAATGGGGACGGACTGTAAATTCGTTGGCAATATGCCTACGCTGGTTCAAATCCAGCTCGGCCCAAGGATTCGCTGAGCCAAGATCAAATTATATAATCCTATAGCTAGCGATAGAAAGAATAAGAAAAAAACTTTCGGATATACCCCTCTTTTTTGTTCTCATAAATTCTGATCTTTTTAATAATCTAGATTCATATCACGATCTGTAAGTCTAAAGAAAAGAGCAAAGAACCGAAAAGACTCTTTTTGTTCATTGAACGATGGATTCTCAATCGTTTTGGCAATAACAAAAGGATTAAATTAATCCATAACACCTTATTTTTATTTTTGGGGGATTGTAGTTCAATTGGTCAGAGCACCGCCCTGTCAAGGCGGAAGCTGCGGGTTCGAACCCCGTCAGTCCCGACAGACCCAATAAAAACTTTTACTTTTCTATGAAAGGGGCGATGAAAGAGGGATAAGGAGCATAATTTTTAGATCATTAAAAAAAAACGGAGCAGAATTTAGAACTTAACTCTGTCCTTCTTTCCATTTCCCCTCGATTCTTTGTTTGTATTTGTAACCAATGGAAGCGGAAACGCAGTTAGATGATATTTCATCAGATGCTTGTACCCGGAAGGCGATAGTTTTTTTTCGAAAAAGAATGAAAAAAAAGCATTTTTTATTTGATTAGAAAGATTCGGTATGGATAAAAGATCTTCCTATGTTATACTATTCAATTCTGGACGGTGAATCGATTTGCTAGCTCAGATATTGTTAGTCACGATATTGGGCCGAGTCAATATCATTATCATCGAGATGTAATTCATCCCATTGAATTTACAGGCGAAAGGTTTATCATCTCTATGGGATTAAATCCCGAGTTATTGTGAAGTAAAAAAAACGAAAGATGAGATTATGGAAGTAAATATTCTTGCATTTATTGCTACTGCACTGTTCATTCTAGTCCCTACTGCCTTTTTACTTATCATATATGTAAAAACAGTCAGTCAAAATAATTAATTTGACTGAAACTTGACTTCGGAGTTCTTAGCAAGGATTCCCTTTTTTATTTTTCGTCTTAAATGAAATGAGCGGACTAGAATCCGCAGTATTCTATGAGATCCGATAGTATGGTAGAAAGAAATATATGACTCTTTTCTTTCTACCATACTATTTTTTTTAGTATTAGATAGTTAAAAAAGCGAACTCAATTTCGTAGTACCCTTAGAGTCCACTTCTTCCCCATACTACAAGTGAAAGGGAAAATGTAAAGACTACCATTAAAGCAGCCCAAGCGAGACTTACTATATCCATGTGACTTGTATCCCCTATCTCTATGAATATGCAGGAATTATTCCATTATTGCTCACTAATAATAGTGGAATCAATGGTGCAGAGTCAAAAAAAAAAGGGGGGTGTTCTGCACCAACACTATTGATGAACTAATTAACTAAACCCATTATAATTATATAATTTCTAGTAGAATCGGGAAACATTAAGCCCAAGCAAAATAACAACAGGTAGTGATGCCCTTCCAAGTATCGAGGGGATGTTACTAATAGAACATGTAAGATAATAAAATATCCAGTGTTTATTTTTTTATATAAAAAAAGTCCCAATCTAATTCAAGGCCTAGTTAGTAGACACTACAGTGGAAGGGCTATCAAGACTTACCGATCACTCTAATCTTTCTTTTCTTTTGGTGAATCCTTGGCGCAAGGATTTACAGCCCTTTACAGATGTTTAGAATCAAAGAAGTATCAAAAGCCGCCCCCCCTGGAGAATAATTCGTTAAGTTATATCAGTAGAAGAGACTAGGGATTTTTTAGTCTTGTGTTGATCAGGCGACACCCGGATTTGAACTGGGGAAAAAGGATTTGCAGTCCCCCGCCTTACCACTCGGCCATGCCGCCAAACTGATACAAAATAGATGAAAATATGCCCTCTTTTTTAGACTTTTATTTTTCTTAATATCTTTCCGAAAAAAAAATGGAACCATTAACTATCGGCTGTGAATTCACTAAATATCCCTGGATTTGTATCTAAAATAGTGTTTCCTTAATGACATAAGAAAATAACAATTGATA